CGGGTCTTCTTTTTCAGCCCCAATCACTCGATAATTTCCACAAGCACAAATTCCACTTTTTATAGGTCCAGAGATTCTTTCACAAAACAATCCATCTTTTTCCGGTTTATTGGTTTTGTAATGAAAAGTGTAGGGTTTTGTCACCTCCCCAACTATCTCTCCATTAGGTAGGATTTTGTTGGCCCAAGCCCTTATTTGTTGAGGAGAAACTGGTCCAATTCGAAGTTGTTGATGTTTATACCGGTCGATCATAGAATAGAAATTCTGATTCATTCAGATCAAGCTTCCTTCCTATTAATCTGGAAGTTTTTCTCAGATACAAGGAAATGATTCAATTCCAGAGCCAAGGATCGTAGTTCTCGAACGAGCAATCGAAAAGATTCTGGAGCACTCCCGGGTTTAGGTACTGTTCCTCCAATAATTGTAGCACCAAGTACCTTTTGACGAGCTCTAATATGATCAGATTTATAAGTAAGCATCTCTTGTAAAATATGAGCAACACCAAATCCCTCTAGAGCCCAAACTTCCATTTCTCCTATTCGTTGTCCCCCTTGCTTGGCCCTTCCTCTAAGGGGTTGTTGTGTAACAAGTGCGTAATGCCCACTTGAACGTCCATGGATTTTATCATCAACTTGATGGATTAATTTCAGGATATAGGGTTTTCCTATTAGAACAGGTTGTTCAAAAGGATCTCCCGTTCTTCCATCAAATATTCTGCTTTTTCCCGGATACTCAGGTTCAAATACCCATGGATTTTTTGTTTGCTTACTGGCTGAATATAATTCAGAAAACACTAGTTTTCTCGAAGCCTCTTGCTCATATCTCTCATCAAAAGGTACTATTCTATAATGTCTATTTAGGAGATCCCCCGCTAACCCGAGCGAGCATTCAAATATCTGTCCCACATTCATTCGTGAAGGTACTCCTAATGGGTTGAAGACCATATCAAGAGGTGTTCCGTCTTGCAAATAGGGCATATCTTGTCTAGGTAAAATTTTGGAAATGATACCTTTATTACCATGTCTTCCAGCTACTTTATCACCTACTTTGATTTCACGTTTCTGTAAAATATATACACGAAGCATCTCTGGATTATAACCAGAACCACTCTTTTTCTGAATCCATCTCACATCAATAACTTGACCCCTTCCACCTATAGGTAGTTTTAGAGAAGTTTCTTTTGCAATGGATACCTGAATGCCAAGTATGGCTCGTAATAATCTATCTTCCGGGGCATACGATGATTCATTCGCTATCTGAGGTGTTAATTTACCTACTAAAATATCACCTGTTTCTATCCAGGATCCAAGCATCACAATTCCATTTCTGTCTAAATTGCGGAGTAAATGAGCCTCTAAATGCGGTATTTCCTTAGTGATTCTTTCAGGGCCGTGACTTGTTACATGAGTCTGAATTTCATATTTCCGAATGGAAAAAGAAGTATAAATATCTTCATATACTAGACGTTCACTAATTAGTACTGCATCCTCAGAATTGTAACCTGCCCATGGCATATGAGCTACTAATACGTTTTTTCCTAAAGCGAGTTCCCCACCAACTGTAGCCGCACCATCCGCTAAAATTTGTCCCTTTTTAATGCATTTGCATTTACCCCGTGGAACCTGAGGTTTTTGATGCACACAAGTATTTTTGTTAGAATGTTGATACATAACTAATGGAATACTCATACTGTACCCATTACTTGAGAAAATGATCTTGTGGGTATCAGTATAAATGATCTTTCCCTCCTGTTCGGCTATAGCCGAAACCCCAGAATCTAGAGCCGTTTGGCGTTCGAGTCCAGTTCCAACAACGCACTTCTCGGATCGAGAAAGCGGAACTGCTTGACGTTGCATATTAGAACTCATTAAAGCTCGATTTGCATCATTATGTTCAATAAAAGGAATGAGAGAAGCTCCAATAGAAAAATATTGGAAAGGAAAAATGCTTCTAAGATGAATTTGTTCCCATGCAATGGTGAGGAATTCTTGACAGTATCGAGTTGGAACAACCTGTTCTTCTTGAATACCCCGGTTCAAGGCCAAAGAATTTCCTGCTGCTACCATATAATATTCATCTCTACTTGGCGATAAATAAATCATCTCCGCCCTTTTTGATCTCTCGGATATTTCATAAAATGGACTCTCTATAGATCCCCAATGACTAATCCTCACATGAATGGCTAAGGATCCAATAAGTCCAACATTTATTCCTTCGGACGTATCAATTGGGCAAATACGTCCATAGTGACTAGGATGGATATCCCGTATCCGAAAACTAGCCGTTCGCCCTGTCAACCCCCCAGGACCCAAATAACTCAACCTCCGCCCATGAACAATTTGTGTCAATGGATTAGTCCGATCCAAAACTTGAGATAAAGGGTGTAGGCCAAAAAAGGATTCATAAGTGGTTGTTAATGAAGTTGAAGTTACCAAATTTTGAGGAGTTGGTATCAATTTATGCCTGATTGCTCCACATATAGTTCCTCGAACCGCATTTTCTAAACGAACAAGAGCCAATCCGAATTGATCTTGTAACAGATTCGCTACAGAACGAATACGTTTATTTTTCAAGTGATTCATATCGTCAAGCGTACCCATTCCTAATTTCATTCCGATCAAATGATCCGCAGCAGCCAATACATCTCGTGGTAATAAAAATGTATTGTTCTTAGGTATATCAAGATTCAGTCTCCGGTTCATATTTCGTCGACCAATCCTTCCTAATTCACATCTTTGTTGAAAAAATTTCTTTTGTAATTCCTTACATAAGGACTCAGAAAATACCGGATCCCCACCTATACAAGCAAATTGTTGATAAAACTCCAAAATAGCATTTTCTTTTGACTCAATCTTTTTTTTTTCCTTATCGTTTGGGAAAGACAAGAAAATTTCAGGGTAACAAACATTATCTAAAATTTCTCTTAGATTTGAACCCATAGCCGATGATAGAACTAGAATAGATATTTTTTGTTTCCTACTCACACGGGCCCATATCCTCGCTTTTCTATCAATTTCGAATTCCAATCTTCCTCCCCAATCTGATATTATAGTACTGGTATAGACAGAAATTCCGTTATGGTCTAATTCTGAACGGTAGTAAACACCGGGACTTTGCAATATTTGATTGATCACAATTCTGTATATTCCATTTACTATAGAGGTTCCCAGCGAATTCATTAAAGGAATGTTTCCAATAAAAACGGTTTGTTCTTGCATAGCTCTACCGGTTTTCCAAATTAATCCCGCGAGTACATATAATTCCGAAGAATATGTGAGTGATTCATACACAGCATCTCTTTCTTTTATCAAGGGTTCTACCAATTGATATGTTTCCACAAATAATTGAAATTCCATTTCTTGATCTGTATCTTCCATTTTTGGAAATTTATGAAGTTCTTCTGTCAAGCCCTGATTAATGAACCTACAAAATCCTTCAAATTGGATCTGATTAAATCCAGGTATTGTGCACATTCCCTCATTTCCATCGCGGAGCATCTTAATCTTAAGTTTCCTCTTTATCGAAAAATCCCTCACTCTTCTCTTCATCGAACCATACGAATCGATTTAGCAATGATGGAATGTATATTCTGTTTACTGAATCACATAAAATTTTAGCCAACTCCATACATGTATTTTCTTTTTATTGATACGTATGAAGTGAGAGGAGGCGAAGGAATAAAGAATATTTTCGATGCAAGTTCGAATTTGCGACAGGTACAAACGGAAATGAGTTGCCTGGAAAAAATCCTGTCACTTACCTTACAGACACTTATAGAGTCTTGTATAGAATATTCAAATTGATCCCATTTATTTATACCTATAATGATATTACGATCAGATTGGATAGCAAAAAAATAAATGGATTCACAGGATTAAATCCGCTTTTTATAAATAGAATGCTACGAAGACAGAATGATTGGGCGCAGTATAGAGTTTTTTTAGCACACTTAATTTATTTATTTTTTATTGAATTAATGTTCAAAAAGAATTCGCAAATTTTTTTCTACTAGATTCTATTTTTCTACTAGATTCTATTATAGTATATAGATTCTAGCATATAGTAGAATTTATAGAATATGATTAAATTGCATACTATAGGAATAGAATAAATAGTATTGAAATGCAAAATTCAAGCACGACGGTTTTCTATAGAGATATGTGCATAAGAGGAGCCTCCGCTCCATACGATATCCGTGTAACAATTTCTGTTCTGGGGTTTACATATACACATATATATTGTTATAATGGAAGATCCATTATTCAGAAAAATTTATACTGATTAGTAGTAAATCGATTTATTTTTCTTATGCCATTAAGGAAAGATGGTTTGTCCTGAATTTTTCAGTCTGTGGGGGGAAATCCATTTTTCTCTTTTTCAATAGAAAAGAGAAAAGAAGTTTTTAAGCAGTATGTGTGTTTTGAGATACAATCAATCCAAGAGAATAATCTAAACAGGATTCAATAAAGAATAGGGATTCTTTTTTTTTGAAAGGGATAAGTATAATGGGATTCAAGATCAAAATAAAAAGGGGGTGGGGGGGGGTTCTCAGTAATTTCCAAAAGAATTAGTAATAGAATATGGATAAAAATATTATCCATATTTGATCCAATTTGGTGACATGGCCAAGTGGGTAAGGCGGGGGACTGCAAATCCTTTATCCCCGGTTCAAATCCGGGTGTCGCCTAATCAACAAAAGACTGAAGATTTCTTATCCTCTTGATTGTTTAACGAATTCTTGGCCCGCAGAAACAGGTCCAAACCAAAGAACTAGGCCCATTGATACTTGATTTTTAAAATACGTGGATTCGATAAAAAACTGTCAAATTTATTTGTGGGTTTTGTGCATAGCCCAAACCGATACCAATAGGGATGAAACCACTTCCGCTTATTAATGATTGTTTCAAGCCATTTCATTTTTTTTACATTTTTTTTTTGAAAAAATGGAATCAAACAAATAAATAGTGACAAATAAATAGTGAGAGTCCATTCATTTTGAGATTGAGAACTATCAAAGTAATAGGTAGGAAATCCTATAAAGGTTCCTAAACTAGAGAACTCACCATTTTTAGGATTGAAGAAAGCATTATATGAAATACTATCAAAACGTCCTAATTATCTTATACTACCTATAGTAAAATGTCTACTGACTCCATCTAGAATTAGACTAATCTAATGGGAAATCAATTTAGGAGTTGTGGAAAGAACTGAAAATACTTTGTATCCAGGCTCAGCAGAAGCTTTGAGTGCTCAGACATTCAAACAGGATGGCTGTTCGACTCGACTTTTTTTATTCTGATTTTGATTTACTTTTTTTAAAGTAAAATATAGAGGAAAAACTAAAGTTGAAGAAAAAATTATCTTTACCTTTGCTTTGCGGGAGGATTACAAAATAACAAAAAAGGGACGTATGTATATGTAATAGTGGTGGCGTCTCCCGATTTTTTCACTTTTTAAATTAAAAATAAGGCTTAGATCAAAGAGGAAATAGAGGTATCTGACGGATAGTTATTTATCTTGCTTGTTAAGAGTGGATTCATTGGATTAAGTCGTCAATAGGCCTAAGCCAGAATCCTTTTTGACTATGCGCCATTAATTCTACTATGATTATTGATCAATAATGGAATAATTCCTTCCTATAGATAGGGGACATAATTCGATATGGATATAGTAAGTCTCGCTTGGGCTGCTTTAATGGTAGTCTTTTCATTTTCCCTTTCACTTGTAGTATGGGGAAGGAGTGGGTTCTAGGAGTAGTACTAATTTAATTGAGTAATCAATTGGGTAATTGTATGAATTCTTTAATTGAATTGATCCTTTTGCCAAGCCTTAAAAAAAAGTCTCTCTTTCAAAATTATACTGGAATATAATAATGAAACAGAAAATACGATAATGAGTAATAATCATTCGATTAAAGAATGAATGATTACTGTAGTTGTATTTCGAGACTCAAATCTACGCATAATAGGAAATTTTTTCCAACCAAATTTTTTCTAAAAAATTTTATTTTGATAGACCAGTTCTTAAAAGAATAATGGATATTACAATGAGAAAAATCCATTTTTCTTTATTTGTTTTCTCTCTTTCTTTATTTTTAGACTGTTCTAAGAAGAGAAAGTTGTTCTGCTATTATGACCATATATACTTGTTTTGCTACTGCAAGCGACTAGAAATTCGATTATCCTAAGAGATCCTACACATAATAAAATTGGATCTTACTTCCGTTGAGTGATCTACATATCGCACATTTCCCCTTTGTTTTTGTTTTAAACTCCTAGAATTTTTTCTATGCTTTTTTTTTGACTAATCTCTTGTCATCTTTAAGCATAAGAAATTGCTAGGGTCTACTACTCTACCCCCTTTTCAAACTGAAGAAGTCACCATAGAACTCCGCAGATTTTCTGTTAATAGCACAATCGATGATTTCTTGTCTTGAGATGGGAAAAAAAATATTCTTTGGTTTCGTTTTTTTTATAGCATATGGACATACTATTCTTCCTCCATTGATTCTTTCGATGGATCTCAGGATCCATATATCATATATAAAATAAAAAGAAACCTAGGAATTAGAAGAGTTGGCCTTCGATTATTTTGTTTGAATTAATCGAAATCCGTACAAATTGATCTGAGAAAATAGAGTGCTCTATTTATTTAGATATATATACATATAATATATGACATATATATTGCGATCTATCTAAAATAAAGCCCGTGTATACAACTTTAACTAAAAAATACTATACAACTATAGAATAGTGGATAGTATGGTAGAAAGAACTAGAATAATATTCTAGTTCTTTCTACCATACTATCTCAGATACTTCGGATTCCACCCCCGATCATTTCATTTAAGACTTGGAGTTTGAATTACCTTCTTTCATTTCTTCAATCATTGATAAGAAAAGAACTAATAATTCAAGTTTCAGTCTAATCACTTTGACTGACAGTTTTTACGTAGATGATAAGTAAAAAAGCAGTAGGAACTAGAATAAATAGGGCAGTAGCAATAAATGCGAGAATATTTACTTCCATAATCTCATTGTTTTTTTGTTTCACAATAACTCGGGATCTAATCCCATAGAGATGAAAAATGGAACTCCTGTAAATTCAATGGAATAAATTGAATCCCCATGATACTGAATCGGATCAATATTATGAATAATAATATCTGATCTATCAAATCGATTCATTGTCGAGAATTGAATAATATAACATAACACAGGAAATTTTTTTTCCATAAAAAATGGGATTCTTTATTGGATCAGGAATCCCATTGAATTTTGCATCTCATACTTTTCCACTTTTTTCTGTAACCTACCGCCTTCCTTATACTTATACATACATATACCATATGAAATAGCATATGATTGCTATTCCACGGGTCACACACATATCCAAAGAATAGAAGTGCAATGGAAAAGGGAGGGGGTAAGTATAAAAGATTTCATATTCCACCAAATTTACTAAAAAAAGGTTTTGCTTGGTCTTTTGTTTTTTTAGTATCCTCTTTCTTGGATTAAAGCTGGAGTGCATACATCAAGAAAAAAATCAATGAGAGATTTGAATGAGAATTAAAAAGATTGTTTCCAATTAGTAATTAAGAATACACAAAAAAAGTCGGAGCTAGAAAGAGTGTGGTTTAACCTGAAAAGTACTCCACCGAAGTCATTATGGTAAGTGCATAATGCATCGTATAATAAACCAATACAATTGGTTTATTTTATGTACTTCCGATCGAAATATCGGCATCCTATTCAATTTCATTGATCAAGAACAATCGAAAAAGAAAGTCAAACGGGTATCTCTTACCATACAAAATTTTATATCGTAATACTGTTGCTTGTACCAATTTACCTATGTCCCTCCCCCATCATTCGGTACTGGTGGAAGAAACAAAAATTTCTGCATTTGCCTGATGAGAAATGTTAAACAAAAAGCAAAAGAAATAAAGATCCTCCCCCCGGGGAGAATTAGATCTTGATAGCTGTCCGCCTTTTCACAGAAAATAGAGAGATGAATTGATGGTCCGAGTTCGGGACTGACGGGGCTCGAACCCGCAGCTTCCGCCTTGACAGGGCGGTGCTCTGACCGATTGAACTACAATCCCGGTGAGTTCCATGATGGGATACATATACGGTTTCATAAAAATATTTTTTTTTTGTTTGTTATAACAGAGATATGAATGATATACTGATATCAACTATCAACATAGATATAGACTGACTATAGTCAGAATAAGACGGATTTTAAGTAACCAACGGTTATGGCCTAAATAATCAATCTTGATATTTAAGGATCATAGACCTAGATCGTTAGAAAGATCAAAACGGATGAAAATATATATATATATGGATATAGGAAAAAATAGACTCTTTCTCTTTATTTTTACGTATAGAATAGTTCTGGAGGACAAATTGGTTATATCATACGGCAAATTTTTGGGCCGAGCTGGATTTGAACCAGCGTAGACATATCGCCAACGAATTTACAGTCCGCCCCCATTAACCGCTCGGGCATCGACCCGGGAAGAATTCATTCTAGATTTATTGATAATCTAACCCATGTTTATTCATAATCTAACTCATGATCAACTTCCTTTCGTAGTCCCTACCCCTAGGGGAAGTCGAATCCCCGCTGCCTCCTTGAAAGAGAGATGTCCTGAACCACTAGACGATAGGGGCATATCGGCCCGACCGTCATGATACTATCATGATAGTATGAGCAGTTTTTTTGGAATTGTCAATATAATCTAATGTAATGATATGACTAGATCCGAAGAGTCTTTCCTATTTTTTTAGGATTCTATAGAATTTTTTTGATTGGGATGGTTCATTTACGAACCATCCCATAACTTAATATTATGGCATACTTGTATATATAACATAATGAAACGAAGTATAGGATTCCCTCGGTTCGAGCAATGCTTGGTTCGACAGAAAAGAAAAAGGGGTAAAAGCTCATTTCATTTTTTCTTCAATTTGAACTCATTGATTCGTTTATCGTTCAGATAAGATATGCCTATCTCACACTAAAACAGAAAATTCAAAAACGGTAGAAATTATCTTTTTTGTTTTATGAAAATTCGGTTCAGGGTATGAATCGAATTTCATCATCACATGATTCGATCAAAATATCTTGAATTTTTTTATGTCGATATCGAATTGGGACACGTATCAATCAAGTCAATCTTGTTCTGATTGATCACAACACAAATGATATTGGTCTTGAAACAATTCACTGCATTGAATTAATTTCAATTTGAAATGGAAATTCATTCAAAAATATATATTTTTATAGTAAAAAAAAATCATAATATGCAAATTCGAATTTTCATTATAATAATTTTACTCATAAGCAAATTTTTTGTTCTTTAATGAGTTCCTGTGCATATATATGCAATAAACTCGTAATGGGAGATGTCTAATTCATGAATTCCAAATTAATAGGCCCTTTTAGCTCAGTGGTAGAGTAACGCCATGGTAAGACGTAAGTCATCGGTTCAAATCCGATAAAGGGCTTTTTTTCACTAAACTCAAGCTTAGTCCTTAGTCTTCGTTTTTTAGCGGAGAATAGAAATATAGTGGATAGGATACCTCTAAAAAAATGAAAGGATAACTACATTATCATCAGTTCTTATCTTATTATTACTATAAGTTTAAGTTATAGTTACAAAATGGAACAATGATTCATTATCATGATGAATAATTGTACTGATTTTACCCTGTACTGACATAGTAGTCCTCTTCATGTATCATTATTCACCAATTCTTTATAGGTCCTGGGACATAAAAAAATGTTTTAGATATCCAATCCCGATTATTAATCGTCAAACTAAAGTATTCCTAATTTTCCTATCAAACCCCCATAAAATGGAAAATAAATAAAAAATAAGTGAACCTGACCCATTGAATCATGACTATATCAGCTATTCTGATATTTAAATTCAATATACATTAAATTGTATTGTAGAAGTAGAAGCAGATTTTTTTATTTCCTTGAA